AAAAAATGAAATTCAAATTATATAAATTATATAATAAATATAGATAATATAGTTTATTATCTATCTAATAAGTTAGAAAAATAAGATATCAAATATCAAAGATAGAAAAGATATAAATAATAGAAAATAGATGAATAATTGAATCGAGCTTCGAGTTAATAAAAACTGAGGAAATTTACTCGGAAACAAATAACATATTTTGTTGGAAGCTCCATTGCAGAGTTCAGGCCTAAACATTAATGGAGAAGCTATGGGAACGATGGAACCTGTGACTACATAAGATTTTTTTTTTTTTTTTTTTACGAATAAATCCTAATGATTCACTAGGTAGGATGGCGAAATGAACCAAGAAATAAATGAAGGAGTAAAGAGTCAATATTCGCCCGCGAACCCTTTATTTATTTTTATGCAATTTCAAAATTTTATTTATATTTCATATAGCGGATAACTTTTGACATGATTCAATAGAGGTAAAGTAAAAGATTTTTTCATTTTTGATATTGTTTTGATATTGATAAAAGAAATAAACATCATATATAAAGAAACATGCCCCAGTTATCTACTTATATATATATAGCTCCCTATATAACAGTAACAAATTCAATAAAAAAAATTAATATTAGTATATTTTTTTGATAGAATGAAATACATAAATACATGTCTATATGCAAGATTATTGAATAATTTAATTCGCGAGGAGCTGGATGAGAAGAAATTCTCATGTCCGGCTCTGCAGTAGAGATGGAATTGAGAAACAACCATCAACTATAACCCCAAAAGAACCAGATTTCGTAAACAACATAGAGGTAGAATGAAGGGAATATCTTGCCGAGGCAAGCATATTTGTTTTGGCAGATACGCTCTTCAGGCACTTGAACCTGCTTGGATCACAGCTAGACAAATAGAAGCGGGGCGAAGAGCAATGACACGATATGCGCGTCGTGGTGGAAAGATCTGGGTACGTATCTTTCCCGACAAACCTGTTACAGTAAGACCTACGGAAACACGTATGGGTTCGGGCAAGGGATCCCCCGAATATTGGGTATCCGTTGTGAAACCGGGCCGAATACTTTATGAAATGAGTGGAGTATCAGAAACTGTAGCCAAAGCAGCTATTTCCATAGCTGCATGCAAAATGCCTATACGAACTCAATTTTTTATTTCAGGATAGGTAAACAAAAGTAAAGGAGTATTGAGAATGAAAAAAAAACCGCGGGTTTCTTTATCTCTGGACAGACAATATTTCTTTTTTCCCTTACATTGAAATAAGAGATTAAAATAAAAATGATATGATTCAACCTCAGACCCTTTTGAATGTAGCGGATAACAGTGGAGCTCAAGAATTGATGTGTATTCGAATAATAGGAACTGGTAATCACCGATATGCTCATATTGGTGATGTTATTATTGCTGTAATCAAAGAAGCAGTGCCCAACATGCCTCTAGAAAGATCAGAAGTAATTCGAGCTGTGATTGTACGCACGTGTAAAGAACTCAAACGTGACAACGGCATGATAATACGATATGATGACAATGCAGCGGTTATCGTTGATCAAGAAGGAAATCCAAAAGGAACTCGGATTTTTGGTGCGATTGCTCGGGAATTGAGACAGTTAAATTTTACTAAAATTGTTTCATTAGCACCGGAAGTATTATAGTATTCTAAATAATACTAGTAGATAGATGAAAAAGGGATATATTCTTTTTCTATGTAGAGAATATTCAAATATCTTAAATAGATCCGATGAATGGATTGTGTCTCATGCATATACTTTAAATTTTTAATAATTTAAGAATTAAAAAAAAAAAATGAAATAAAACAAAAAATAAGCATGTTGATTATATAAAAATGAGGAGGCACTAATAACTATAGTTCGTCATGGGTAGGGACATTATTGCCGATATAATAACTTCTATAAGAAATGCTGACATGGATCAAAAGGGAAGAGTTCAAATAGTATCTACTAATATCACTAAAAACATTGTGAAAATACTTTTACGAGAAGGTTTTATTGAAAATGTTCGGAAACATAAAGAAAGTCAAAAAAATTTCTTGGTTTCAACCTTACGACATAGAAAGGCTAGAAAAGGAAAAAAAATAATTTTAAAGCGTATAAGTCGACCCGGTCTACGAATCTATTCCAACTATCAACGAATTCCTAAGATTTTAGGCGGAATGGGGATTGTAATTATTTCTACTTCTCGAGGTATAATGACAGATCGAGAAGCTCGACTAGAAAAAATTGGAGGAGAAATTTTGTGTTATATATGGTGATTCTCTTGGGGCAACCTAATTTTATCTCGAACTTACTTTTTGTAAAATAGAGAGAAGAAGTGAATTATAGAACTCTTCCTCTATTAGTTGATACTTAAAGGGGGTTCCCTGAAATGAAAGAACAAAAACTGATTCATGAGGGTTTAATTACTGAATCACTTCCCAACGGTATGTTCCGAGTTCGGTTAGATAATCAAGATCTAATCCTAGGTTATATTTCAGGTA